AAGATCTTGGGCAAATCCAAAGAGGGTTTTCCTGTACGTTCATCAGAAAATATTTCTAGATCCCAATAGACCCAATGCCAGATAGCTGCCAAAAAGCATAAGCCAGAAAACACAATATGCGCCCCAGCTACACCTTCGTAACTCCAAATCCCCGGATTCGTTACAGTTCCTCCTGTGATACTCCAACCCCCCCATGAATTGGTTATTCCTAAACGAGTCATGAAGGGTATAACGAACATACCCTGTCTCCACATTGGATCAAGAATAGGGTCAGAAGGATCAAAAACTGCTAATTCATACAGAGCCATCGAGCCCGCCCAACCAGCAACCAGAGCTGTATGCATTATATGAACGGAAAGCAACCGGCCGGGATCATTCAATACAACGGTATGAACACGATACCAAGGCAAACCCATGGAAAATACCCCTTTATCGAAGAAAAATAGACACTACGTAACTTTATTGCATTGGAAAAAATTATACTATGATTATCCTATAGACTTCCCCTGTTCAGGGGATTTTTTCCTAACAAGGGTTAGGTTAATATTGATTCTATATTCTATTCGTAATAATGGAAGAATTCTGTTCGTAAGAACAAAGAGAAACAGATTTATTCTATATTCGATAAGTACCAATATGCAATGGTGGATTGATACCATTTTCTATGAGAAAATTTGTCCATCCTTCATTTATCATTAGAAGGATCTATTCGTAAAAAATTTCCTTTATTTATTTTGTCTTTCTTTCTAAATTTTTCTAATCTATGGATAAAATAAATATGATAAAGCCAATATTATAAAGACAAGAAAAATAAAGACAATAAAACCATATTGTTACGTTTCCACATCAAAGTGAAATATAGTATTTAGTTCTTTTTTCTTTCAATCCATGCCTATTGGTGTTCCAAAAGTACCTTTCCGAAGTCCTGGAGAGGAAGATGCATCTTGGGTTGACGTATAGTGCGACTTGTCAGATATCTTGGGTCATATGGGATTTCCCCATTCTCTCCCCCGACCGAGATATCCTCTGTTTCGCCCAAGAAAGAGAAATTGAATTATCGAAAAATTGGAGCGTGAAATGCAATTAAATGCATTATTTGGGGGAATTCATAGAATTATATCAATTAGAATAATTTATGGTTGGCTTTGGCTGGACGAAAAAAATGAAGTATCCAGGCTCCGTTTAAAAAAAAAACCCAATTGGTAATATATCTATGATTACTATGTGTATCATAAATGATTATTTGTAAAGTCATAACAAAAAGAAATGGTGATGGGAAGATTTGTCCTATATGTGCAAATCAAAATCGGGCGAATCTTTACCCGGAGTAGAGCATAAACCTAAAAAGATGAAAGAGACCCATTCAGGAACAAGAAAATACCATCGTAATTGGGATTGAATTTCGATGAAAGAATACATCAATGAGAAGTTAATTCGATAAGTTTATTTACCCTTTTTTTATATTATCAAAGAAGAAATCAAAATTCATCTTTATTGAAAAATCGAAGAAAAAGCCCTTTCATTAAAAAATTAGAAAAACCCGAAAAAGAAAGAGGACTGGAATCTATACATTGATTCTTTTCTTCGCAATTTTTTTGAACCGTATGCATCAAAAGGTGCATGTACGGTTCCTAAGGAATACAATTTTACCCTACTCAACCGACTTTATCGAGAAAGATTACTTTTTTTAGGCCAAGAGGTTGATAGCGAGATCTCGAATCAACTTATTGGTCTTATGGTATATCTCAGTATCGAGGATGAGACTAAAGATCTGTATTTGTTTATAAACTCCCCTGGTGGATGGATAATACCCGGAATAGCCATTTATGATACTATGCAATTTGTACGACCAGAGGTCCATACAATATGCATGGGATTGGCCGCGTCAATGGGATCTTTTATTCTGGTTGGAGGAGAAATTACCAAACGTCTAGCATTCCCTCACGCTTGGCGCCAATGAAGTTTTTTTATTTGAGAGAAAAAAGAAAACTATGCCTTCGCCATATGAATATTAAGTAATAATAGCATGGCACTTCGAATTCGATATGAAAAATTTTGTATTTTTTTTTCAAAAGATTTGATTATGTATCGAGAGAGTAGTATGAGATAAAAGATATTTCCGACTTTCTCTTATCTATCGGAAGTCCAATTCAGCGTCACAAACTTGTTTGTTTTTACACTAACGGGCTCTTAACAATATTTAAGTTATAAAAAAAAAGAGTGCGAAAAAACCAAATTTTTTTGATTGGCTCAAAAAGAAACTTTGGGATTGCTGAATCAAAGACAAAAAAAATCCATTTTAAAATAGAAAGCAACGGAGCCATCATAGTATTTTTGAACTCCTCTGAAAAAAAAAAGAAGGGTGGCATTTTGATCATTTACCCATCTGGGGCTAATAGATTCTATTTTTTATCTTTCTTGAATGGAAAAGTTAGGGGTCAATTTGATTATAGAGCCGTATGCAATGCATAAAAGATAATGCCCGTACGGTTGTTCAATTCTATCCTTTTTCCTATTATTCTTTATCTTTCTTTTCTGTTTCTTTCATCACACCAGATAGAGAAACCTTCTATTATCAGGGTAATGATGCATCAACCTGCTAGTTCTTTTTATGAGGCACAAACGGGAGAATTTATCCTGGAAGCGGAAGAACTGCTGAAACTACGCGAAACCATCACAAGGGTTTATGTACAAAGGACGCGTAAACCTTTATGGGTTGTATCTGAAGACATGGAAAGAGACGTTTTTATGTCAGCAACAGAAGCCCAAACTTATGGAATTGTTGATCTTGTAGCAGTTGAATGAAAAAGTAGATTTTGTGCAAATCTGTGATTTGATATTTTATCTCCGAGTTTACTATATAAAATAAATAAATAAAAAATCCGGTTAGGATCAATCTAAACCAGCCCATTATATATATGACTCAACATGCCAACTATTAAACAACTTATTAGAAATACAAGACAGCCCATTCGAAATGTCACGAAATCCCCCGCTCTTCGGGGATGTCCTCAGCGTCGAGGAACATGTACTAGGGTGTATGTGCGACTCGTTTAGATCATGAGCTGACAGGAAAAAGCAAGAAAACTGCTTCCAGTATGACTGATCAGTACTAATGAATAGGATAGAATGGAAGAAGGAACTCCATTCACTATCTAAAAATAAGCAAATCTATCCTTCTATTGTGTATAAAGTTTATGGTTTCCGTTGGTGCAAATTCAATCACCTGAATTTAAGATGAGAAACAATTCTCCATTGGTAGCAACTGATTATCCATTAAGCGGAAAAATCTTATTAAAATTAAAAAAAAAAAAGAAGTTCTCGCTCAGTCAAGAACGGACTACGAGGGTCAGCTACCCAGCTAACTTTCCTAATTAAATATCGTTACTGTATAGGCGGGTCTCATTGTGAAAGACCTGTTACTGGATAATTCATAGGTAGAGCCAAAGAGTGTGGTGTGAACTATACAAGTTACCAATAACATTGATGAAATATTAAATGAAGTAAGGGCTCCGGTGTATAGAGAAGACCTCACCGTTTAAGAAGTAACCATAGAAACGAGGAAACCCACAATTTCTTTCATATTTCCCAGTAAAATACCCCAAAAAAGAAAAAATCGTGGTCGGGAAGGTTATAGTAGCCAAAGCCATTGGAATTTGTATTTTATACATTGGAAAAATCCGTTTGGTTATTAGTTATTAATAGGCCAGGACGGGAAAAATAATAACTGAAAGAAAAAAATCAATTAGTTATTTGTCAAAATTTTATTTATTCAATGACTAGAGTTAAACGCGGATATATAGCCCGGAAACGTAGAACAAAAATTCGTTTATTTGCATCAAGTTTTCGAGGATCTCACTCAAGACTTACTCGAACTATTACTCAACAGAAAATAAGAGCTTTGGTTTCGGCTCATCGGGATAGAGATAAGCAAAAGAGAAATTTTCGTCGTTTGTGGATCACTCGAATAAACGCAGTAATTCGAGAAAAGGGAGTATCTTATAGTTATAGTAAATTAATACATGATCTATATAAGAGGCAGTTGCTTCTTAATCGTAAAATACTGGCCCAAATAGCTATATCAAATAGGAATTGTCTTTATATGATTTCCAACGAAATCAGAGAAAAAGTAGATTGGAAAGAATACACCGAAATAATTTAAATGGGGTTCCCCGGAGAATGAACTCCGGGAGGGTGGAGTTGAAGTCAAAATTACTATGAGAAATGCGCTAAAGTAGTCAAAATGAATGAACACGTTCAATAAAAAAATCTTTTTTTTTCCGATTCGTTTTTTTTTACGACACAATAATCTGGATTCTAAGATTTGTCAAATAAAACACCAATCCATGTTTGAGTTCAAATTGGAATTCTGATTGAAGTGAACAAAAAATAAGCCTATTTATTTCTGGTTCTAAGACCAGTAGTTCTAGTGGTCGACTCGATTCTTTCAAATTGTTTCTCATTATTGAGAAAAGGTAACAAAGATAAAATACGAGCTTGTTTTATAGCAATAGTAATTAATCGTTGTTGTTTCAAGGTCAATCTATTTACTCGTCTAGATAATATTTTTCCCTGTTCACTAATAAATCGACTAATTAAACTCATGTTTCTATAATCAATTCGATCCCCCGATTGAATCGGGGGCAAACGCCTACGAAAAGATCGCTTGGATTTAAGAAAAGGTCGCTTGGATTTATCCATGGTTTGTTTGTTTAGTTTATTTCTTATCCCGAAATATTTCTTAATTGTAATTTTAACTCCAAATAGGATTCTTTTTATTTAAATGCAATATCTTCTATTTATATTTCAATGTGTTCTATATAATGTCATTTTTCTCCTTTCAAGGATAAGACATACTCGGTTCAATCTATTTCTTTATTTCCCCATGAATCATATGTTTGTAACAATAGGGACAGAATTTTCTCAATTCTAATCGATTGGGCGTATTGTGCCGGTTCTTTTGAGTAATATATCTGGAAATACCCGTTGATACCTTCTTAACACCGTTTTGTATACAACTGGTACATTCCAAAATTACCGTTACCCGCGCATCTTTTCTCTTGGCCATGAACCTCCTTTGGATTTTTGATTTACTCAACTCTTCTATTTTGATTCGAAATGAAGAAAAAGAAAGGAAGGAAAAAATAAAAGTTATTAACTTGAAATCCAACTCTAAAAGATCAAAATCAATTAAATCAAAGCAAAGCCATAAAAGCCATAGTAAATAATAAGCAAGACAATGAGAATGAGTTCGAAATTCTATTTAACTCCGAAGGGCAGTTAAAGATCTTGTATTCTTGCCCTAGACCCCGATTTTCCTACTCTACCCCCACGTCTCTATTTTTAATTCGAATTTGAACCTGAGTCTCGCAGACGTTGAATCCATTTTTATTCTTTCTCTTTCGTCCCTTATTCTAAATTCTAAAAATTAGAAAAAAAAAAAGGGAAAAAAGAGAAAAGAGGGAGGGGGGATTAGTCACAGATATTTGATTCTATTTCTAATCTTCTTCATTCCTTCCGGTGTCAATAGCTAGAATGAAAAAAAGGGGAATGTCAACGCATCGGGGAAAAAACGATTAATCTCTATCAATATACCTGCTAAAGCCCCGAACCATAACGTACTTAGTACTGGGGCCACGGAGAGATATGTTTTTAGATCTCGCATTGAAAAACCTCCTTTTTTATTGTAATACATAAAGATAATGCATATATGATTAGATGCATATGTAGTTAAGGGCCGTTTAGAGTTGTACACGGAATCCCTAATTCCAATTGAAATTTACAACGATCCATAAGATTTCCTTTTCTTATTATTATATGTAAAAATATGTTAAATGAGGCCAAAAAAGACGAAATGGACAGAAAAGCTGTGTGTCTCAATGCAGGAAATAGGGATGTGGAAAACAAGAAAGGAATTCTCTACAATTATACTGTAGAACAATTTGAAGGGATGTGGCGCAGCTTGGTAGCGCGTTTGTTTTGGGTACAAAATGTCACGGGTTCAAATCCTGTCATCCCTACCTATTACTGCCCCGTTGAGCAGTAACGAGGAATCAGCTGAGATCGATTCAAATTGCGTTGCGCGGAAGTTCATTTTTATGAAACTATAGAATATATAGATATAAAATGAAAATGGATTAGTTTAAAAAAAATCTTTTCTTTACATCCTTTTCTATTCTGATAAGAAAGCGCTCTTAGTTCAGTTCGGTAGAACGTGGGTCTCCAAAACCCGATGTCGTAGGTTCAAATCCTACAGAGCGTGATTTTTTCTTCATGAATTCAATTAGACTGAAATGGATTCAGTCGCTTGCACAACAATTAGAATTTGACCTCCTGTGGATTAAAGAAAGGAGGAGGCCAATCAAAAAAAGAAATGTGAATTAATCAAAGGTCCAACTGATCGCCACGCCTGTATTGTAAATATGCAGTTACGAATAATCCAGCCAAAGTAATAGGAATTAGACCTAACACGATTCCAAATAGAAAAACTTCAATCATTTCAATTTTTTGAAAAGGAGAAAAAAAGCGGTAATATCTATACCTAAATATTAATCCGAATTGATGTGAATCTCAATGACCAAGAATTGACAATTGACATGGTAAATAACTCTAGAATACACAGAATCTCACAGAAGCATTTCCTTTCTGAATTGTTTCTTTCAAATAGAAATTTTAAATAAGTCGTATCTTGCTCAGACCAATAAATAAAGCTGAAGTTATAGTTAAAGCCACTAGTAGAAAACCGAAATAACTGGTTATAGTAAGCATGAAAGGGCTAAATGAAATATGGTATTTTTATACATATGTTTCTAAAGTATTTACCTAAGTTTCCATTTTTCTAACATAGGAAGATATACAAAAATACCAATTGAAATAATAAGTCCAATTGAAAGTTTTGGATTCATCTATCATTATAGACGGCACGAAAAAAGAGAAAGTAACAGGCATATAAAATGAAACCGATTCATCATTTCTAAGATCTAGCCATCTCGCGATTCCTATCAACCAAGTCGTCGAGAATAAACGAACTGGATCGTGTAACTTCATTTAAAAACGAAACTCTTTTTGAATTATTATTTTGAATTCCATTTTTATGGAATACTATGTTTCCTCGTTCGATATTTTAAAATAAAGCCTCTTCCTTGTAGCTAGATCCAAATTTGGATTGAGATCCAATCCAACAATTCATTACAACTATTGATTCCAATTATTTTATTCTTTTTTCACTTTCTTTCATCGAATCATATTTGTTACTGGACAATTAACAAATTCCTTAAAATAAAAAGGGGGGATTCTAACAAAAACTGCCTCTACAACCATGAAAAAGAAATTTATAGATCTCCCATCCACTTAAAATTGAATTGTGGAAATATGATAATCTCTTTCATTGTAAGAATTTTATATTAAATACAGCATCATTTTACATCAACAGATAAAGGAAAGGAAAAAGAAATTATTTAGCACTTCCTTTCGATACTGATTCAATTTGCGTTGCTGTGT